AGGTAAGGCTTACTTATTAATTCCAGAACTACGAAAGTAAGAGGTCAGAAATCTTGGTATCCAAAGGTTCCTAAAGGACATTCCATTTTTGCTCCTAGGATTGAAGAAAAGATTATACGAAAGACTATCAAGACTTCCTAATTATCTTACACTACCTACACTAACGTAGGGTCTACTGACTCTGTCTGGAATTAGATTGGATAGACTGATGGGAAATCAATTTAGGAGTTGTGGAAAGGACTGAAGATACTTTGTATCCATACTTACGAGAGACTCCGAGTACTCAAACATTCAATCAGGATGGTTGGTCGGCTCTTATCTTATAGAATAACAGAGTCAAAGTAAAAAAAAAAAGATTTCTTTGGTCGTGTAAGGAGATTACAAAAAAAAATGTATGTAATAATGGTAGTGATGTCTCCCCATTCTTTCACAGAAAGAAAGACAGTAAGGCTTAGATCAAATAGGAAATGTAGGTATCCAATAGATAGTTATCTATCTTGATGGTATATTTTTTTTTTTATTTTTGCTTATGAAAGAAAGGTAACAAAACAAACAATAGGTCTTACTATTCCCACATGTTCCATTAGGAGCATTCCTTTGCAATTTGCAAGGAAAAGGTGTGTGTATCATATTTTTACTTAATACTTCCCAATTCTACCAGAAATCCTATAAAGAATCTGTTACGAGTGGATTCATTGAATTGGTTCATCAATAGCCTTAAGTCAGAATCCTATTTTTACTCTGCGCCATTGATTCTACTATGATTATTGATCAATAATGGAATAATTCCTTCATAGAAATAGGAGATATAATTCACATGGATATAGTAAGTCTCGCTTGGGCTGCTTTAATGGTAGTCTTTACATTTTCCCTTTCACTCGTAGTATGGGGAAGGAGTGGACTCTAGGTATATTAATAATTGATTGAGTAATCGATTGAGTAATCGATTGAGTAATCGATTGAGTAATCGAATTGTATCAATTGTTTAATTGATCGTTTTGCATTGATCGTTTTTCGAAGCTTTATTTTTAAAAAGCTTGTCTCTCTTTCAAAATTATACTGGAAAGACAATAATGAATAATAACCATTCGATCAAACAACGAATGATTACTATAGTTTAGTTGTATTTCAAAACTCAAATCTACGCATGATAGGAAATTTTTTCCAACCGAATTCCTCCTAAATATTCTGTTTGGATAAACCTGTTCTTACCAGAATTATGGATATTACAACGAGAAAAAACCAATCCCTAGTTTTTTCTTTATTTGTTTCTCTCTTTCTTTACTTTCACTGTTCTAAGAACAAATCGTTCTGCTATTAGATTACGACGATACTTACTTTCTACTGGAAGTGACTAGTGGTTGTCCAAAGAGGTTCTACACATAATAAAATTAGATCTTTCTTCCGCTGAGTGATCCACCACATATCATACATTTAACATTTTAGACTCCTAGAGATTTTTTTATGCTTTTTTGACTCATCTCATGTCATGTTTAAGCATGAAAAATGGTCCGAGTCCCCTTTACTAATCTACTTCCTTTCAAAATCTGAAGAAGTTACCATAGAACTTCGTAAATGATCTGTTAATGGCTCAATCAATGACTTCTTGGGATGGGAAATCAAAAAAATTCCTTGGTTTTGTTTTCTTTTGCTATAGTATATTCCTATACTATTCTTCCTCTATTGATTCTTTTGATGGATCCCGGAACCTATATATAAAATTATAAGAAACCTAGGAATTAGAAGAATTGGCCTTCGATTATTTTGGGTTGATCGAAATCGAGTGGATGTAGCGAAAAAAAGAAATAGAATTAGACTGCTATTTCGATGTACTAGTCTACTATTTAGATTAGATGTACATCTAATACATCATATACATACATATTGTAAATTGATCTATATAAACCCTCCATTTAGATAAAGTCTATATCTGTATACAATACAACTTTATATGATAATATCATTGTATACAATATTAGATAATATAAAATACTCTAAAGTGTGGTAGAAAGGACTATATATAGTCCTTTCTACCACACTTTATGATTCCAACCAGATCATTTCATTTAAGACTTGGAATTTTCTTTTAATCCCTTTCTTTCATTTCTTCAATCATTGAAAAAAGGATTGATAAGAACTAATAATTCAGATTCAAATTAATCATTTTGACTGACTGTTTTTACGTAGATAATAAGTAAAAAAGCAGTAGGAACTAGAATGAACAGTGCAGTAGCAATAAATGCGAGAATATTGACTTCCATAATTTCATTATTTATTTATTTTTTTCTTCGCAATAACTCGGGATGTAATCCCATAGAGATGAGAAATTTAACTCCTGTAAATTCATTGGGATGAATTGATCCTGATGATACTGAATAGGATCAATATTATGAATAACAATATCTGATCTATCAAATCGATTCATCGTCGAGAATTGAATAGTATAACATGGGAAGATCCTTTATCCATACTAATTACGAAATGGGATTTTTTATTGGAT